TTAGACACCAGATGAATCAATGATTTACCAGAATTTTCTAATGAATCCGCTTCTGGATCGGCTCATGAGAGAGGGGCAAAGATACTTTGATTTATTATTTTTTCGCAAGCATGAACATCATCATAGATTACGTATCATACCTGCTAATTGGAATTGATTAATATTATTATTTTTACTATCTAGTAAAAATAGCCATTTGAGAGATATTTTGAGAAATATTTGCATTATCTATGATTAATCTTATTTATTCAACAAATTTGATTGGTTGATACGAGTAGAGTTTCTGTTACGATAAATTGACGAAACAATTGCTGGTCCAATAGCTGCTTCAGCCGCTGCAATAGCTATAACAAAAATGGAGAAAATGCCTCCTCTTAATTGGCGACTATCAAAAAAATCGGAAAATGTGACGAAATTTATATTCACTGCATTCAGCATAAGTTCAAGATACATAAGGGCTCTAACCATATTTCGACTCGTGATCAATCCATAGATACCAATAGAAAATAAATAGGCACTCAAAATGAGTACATGTTCGAGCATCATTGATCAACTCCTTATCACTTATCAATATTGATGCATTTCAATATGAACAACAATCCAACCGATTCCAATGGCTAGAATATAACAAGTACATAACTAACAAGTGTGGAACAAAGAAATAAATATATTTTTTTGGTAATATATTGAAATCAAAAATTTTAGATTTTGAATCTTCAAATAGAATTGAAACACGGAACAAAGTTTTATTTTGATTGCTAGCTCTAAAGATTTATTACTGACGAGCCACAGTAATTGCACCTATCAAAGCAACTAAAAGAATTATGGAAATGAGTTCAAATGGAAGAAAAAAGTCTGTTGATAAATGAATCCCAATTTGTTGACTATTACTTATAAAATCTTGCTCTATAATCTGGTTTGATCTTGTAGTCCAAATAATACCGTACCATGACGTATCTGTAATAATAGTAATTAGTGAAACAAAAATACTTGTACAAACCATCGAAGTAACCCCATTCCCAATGGTCCAAAGAGTAAAATCTTTGTAAGATGCTGAACCATTCATAAACATCACAGCAAATATGATTAAAACATTTATAGCTCCCACGTAAATAAGGAGCTGTGCGGCAGCTATAAAATGGGAGTTTGATGAAATATATAATAAAGATATACAAACAAGAACCAATCCCAATGAAAAGGCAGAATAAATTGGATTAGTAAGTAATACCACTCCTAAACCTCCTAATATAAGACCCGATCCCAGAAAGACTAAAAGAAAATCATGTATTGGTCCAGGTAAATCCATTATATGTAAAATAATAAATAAATCAAAAATCTTTCATGATCTTATTGACCTGACGAGGAAAATTACCCTATTTTTTATGATACGTTTTTATGAATTGAATTCGAAATACTAAGAAATTCTAATCGGTGTGGATTAATGTGGATCCAATAATTGGAATTGGCTTAATCTCATTTTTTATCAGAAATGGGAAATGGTAGTTTAAAGAAGCTATATATGTTGAAATAATTACTCATATATGACTAGATTTTCACTCCAAATGAAGCCTCGATTCTCACTAACCAAGCAACAGTTGGGATTTATATTGTAGTTATTGACCAAGGAAAAAGAAAATGGATTCTTTTATATCATATATCAAAACGAAATCTTAGTAATTTTGAATTATTCTTAAATCATGGGGTTAACCCATTTTTTATTTGAGGCGAATTCGAAATTGTTCGAATTGTGTAATCGTCAATTACTATCATTGGTAAACGACCCAAAGCTATTTGATTATAATTCAATTCGTGACGATCATAAGTAGAAAGTTCATATTCTTCAGTCATTGATAAACAATTTGTTGGACAATACTCAACGCAATTACCACAAAATATACAGATTCCGAAATCAATACTGTAATTAAGCAATCGTTTCTTTCGAATATCCGTTTCCAATTTCCAATCCACAACAGGTAAATCTATAGGACATACACGAACACATACTTCACAAGCAATGCATTTATCAAATTCAAAGTGGATTCGACCGCGGAAACGTTCCGATGTGATCAATTTTTCATAAGGATATTGAATAGTTACCGGTAAACGATTTGCGTGGGATAAGGTAATCATGAAACTTTGACCAATGTACCTTGTAGCTCGGACTGTTTGTTGACCATAATTCATGAACCCGGTTACCATAGGGAACATATCGGGAATAGAATATCTATAAAATCATTTTTTTTTTTCTTGTTTGAGACAGGTCGTGAATGTAGAATAGTGTATTTACAGTGCAAGGAATTGGGAAGAAGTTGTTAATAATAGATTACCTAGAGAAATAGGTAAAAGAAATTTCCATCCAAGATTTAATAATTGGTCCATTCTTAACCTAGGTAAAGTCCATCTTGTTGTGATAGGAATAAACAAGAACAAATATGTTTTAGCTAATGTAATAAAGAGACAAAATGTGGTTCCAAAGACGCCACCTGCTTTATTTATTTCAAAAAGTTCAGGAACAAACATGTACGGAATAGAGAGATTCCATCCACCCAAGTAAAAAATTGTTACAAAGAATGAAGAAACTAGTAGATTTAGATAGGAAGCAACATAAAATAAACCAAATTTTATACCTGAATATTCGGTTTGATAACCTGCTACTAACTCTTCCTCTGCTTCTGGTAAGTCAAAGGGTAATCTCTCACATTCTGCTAGGGAGGAAATTATAAAAACAATAAGCCCTATAGGTTGACGCCACAAATTCCACCCCCAAAACCCATATTTTGCCTGTGCCTCAACTATATCAACTGTACTTAAACTGTTAGATAATCATAGTCGGTGATAACATCACTGTTCCCATCGCTATTACAGAACCGTACATGAAATTTTCACCTCATACGGCTCCTCGAGGGCCATAAAGAAATCTAAGGACCGGATCAGCATTCTTTTTTATGTCGATATGATCTAGATCGAGTAAAAATCTATTGAAAGGTCCCGAATTAGACCAATGTAATTCTGTCTGCTATTCTTCTATACTAATACAATAATATAAAGTACTTCTGAATTGATCTCATCCTTTAATAATTAAAACGTTTCTTTTTTGAGTAATAACTTAATCTTTCAATAAAATACTCCTTAATACTCCTTGTATAAATATCCATAGATATTTGAACCCATCGTTTTCAATTACGAAAAAGAATTTGATATTCCATTAATTCATAAATAATGAAAAAAATTTGATTTCTATACAAATTTCTATATAAATTAAGAATAAAGAGATCTCTCTCTGTTTATTTTTTATTCATTTTGAATTCTTTACTAATTTTTCCGTTCCTATTCTTGTTTCTCAAAAGGGGATTCAAAAAAAGTAAAGGATTATTTCGTTCTTGATAGTAATTTCTTTAATCGGTGGATAGGAGCATACTCTGGATCGGAATCATGGGGAGTACTACCTGGTCATTTCTACCAACTTAAAGCCCCAATTTAGTATTTAGTATTCTTTGTTATGCGGAAATGGCCTTTTGGATAATTGACATAATCTCTATTACTAATCCTTTGTGTAATTTGGTGTTTCTAACCATCCACTCATTTGTTCCTAATCGCCTGTTATGGTAATACATGTATGGTAATAGAACCAAACAAGAATGAAAACTCCATACAGTTGATCTTGTGAACCCGCTTCAAGCCATGATGCCCAACCAACAAACCTTGGGGTAAACAGTATCTACTGCTTATATTTACTTTTGCTTAATCCTGGTACATAGGAAATGAGACTCGACTTTTTACTGCGAACTTATATTATAAGCTGTTTTCTTTCACTCATAGAACTATCTGATTTAGTTCATCAACGCGAACAATGAACAAAAAATATATTCAACTCTTTCCGAGAAAGAACGGAAATAATAAAAAGTTTATGTCTCAACGAATCACACGTAGAGATATTGATAACACACATAGAGTTAATGGTATTTCATAACTAATTGATTGAGCAGCAGCTCGTAAACCACCTAAAAAGGAATATTTATTATTTGATCCATATCCTGACATAAGAAGTCCAATGGGAGCAATACTTGAAATGGCAATCCATAAAAAAACACCGATATTGAGGTCGGCTAGAACAAGGTGATAACCAAAAGGAATTACTGAATAACTTAGTAGAATGGATATGACCGCTATGGATGGTCCGATACTGAAAAAACCAGTATCTCCTCTAGATGGAATAATATTTTCTTTGACAAGTAGTTTTGTCCCATCTGCTAGAGCTTGGAGAATTCCCAAAGGGCCGGCATATTCGGGTCCAATACGTTGTTGTATCCCTGCGGATATTTCTCTTTCTAACCACACAATTACTAGTACACCTATTGTGATCCCCAATACAAGAGTTAACATAGGTATAAGCATCCATATGATCCCATAGACCTCTTTTAAGGATTCCAATCTGGAAAAAGAATTGATATCTTGTACTTCTGTTCTATCAATTATCATTTCAACGATCAACTTCTCCCATAATGATATCTATACTACCTAGTATCGTCATAATATCAGCCAATTTCATTCTTTTAACTAACTGAGGAAGAATTTGCAAATTGATAAAACCGGGCGGTCGGATTTTCCATCGCCAAGGAAAAACACTTTGATCTCCTATCAAAAAAACCCCCAACTCCCCTTTTGGTGCTTCGATTCTCACATAAAGTTCTTGTTTCGACAATTCAAAAGTGGGCGAAGGCTTTTTACTAAGGAATCGATATTCAAAATTATTCCATTGGGGATCCCTTACTCTATCGAAGCATCGGCTTTCTAAATTCTCATAGGGCCCTCCTGGAATTCCCTCCAAAGCCTGTTGAATAATTTTTATGGATTCCGTCATTTCACTGATTCGTACTAAATAACGAGCTAATGAATCTCCTTCTTTTTGCCATTTGACTTCCCAATTAAATTCGTCGTAACACTCATAATGATCAACTTTACGAAGATCCCATTGTATTCCCGAAGCTCGGAGCATTGGTCCTGATAAACCCCAATTTATTGCCTCCTCTTCGCTAATAATCCCTACTCCCTCAACTCGTTCTAAAAAAATGGGATTTCGTGTAATAAGTTTTTGATATTTAGCAACCCCTGTTAGAAAATAATCACAGAAATCTAAACATTTATCTATCCAACCATGAGGTAGATCAACAGCAACTCCTCCGATACGAAAATAATTATGCATCATTCTCATACCAGTGGCAGCTTCGAATAGATCATATACTAATTCTCTTTCTTTGAAAATATAGAAGAAAGGGGTCTGTGCCCCAATATCGGCCATAAAAGGTCCAAGCCATAATAAATGAGAAGCTATACGACTCAACTCCAACATAATTACTCTGATATAGCTGGCTCTTTTCGGTACTTGAATATTTCCTAACTGCTCTGGTGCATTTACGGTTATTGCTTCTGTGAACATAGTAGCTAAATAATCCCAACGTGTTACATAAGGCAGATATTGTATAATTGTTCGGTTTTCCGCAATTTTTTCCATTCCTCTGTGTAAATAACCCAGTACTGGTTCACAGTCAATAACATCTTCACCATCTAGAGTAATGATGAGTCGAAGAACACCATGCATTGATGGGTGCTGAGGACCCATATTTACTATCATGAGATCTTTTCTTGTAGCTGGTATATTCATAGGTTTTTCCCCGATTCATTCTTCCATGAATTGCCGAAAATCATAAAAATTCAAGATCTAATAAATCAAATAATTTAAAGTTATTTAAATTCGCGAGTTTTTGGCTCGCGAATCTCCAACCGACCAATTAATTCTTTATAACGTATTCTATTTTTCTTTGACAAATAAGTTAGTAATCGTTGACGTTTTCCCAGAATTTTACGTAGACCTCTCTGAGATAAATAGTCTTTTCTGTACAATTCCAAATGTGAAGTAAGTCGTCGTATCTTATTGGTGAAAGTTAATACTTGAAATTCAACAGATCCCGGGTTTTCTTCTTTTTTTTCCAAGAAAAAAACTGAAATAAATGCCTTTTTGACCATAAAACTTAAAATTATCCCCCTTTTCTTGTTTAAAGCTATGAATTGTTAATTTTACTGATCAGAAATTATAAATAATACTAATGCCAAACATTTATTTAAATCTGGTATATTAAATTTCATTATGGACTCCTTATTTGCTCAAATAAAATGAGTCGTTGATTGATTTATAGATCTAATTGATACATCATGGAATGTAAGCCACCACATGTGTGTATCTGTTGGCTTTCCGATATTAGATATGCTACCTGATATATAGCAAAAATTTACCACTTTAAAATTGTGGATACATATGTATCCTTACCATACTGAAACTACTGCCAGTAGTGGTATCAAACCAATAGCGATTGATACAAGCTAAATCTTCTAATCGATAAGTGGGCCAAAGAAAAAGCTTTACTTTAATTTTGATTAATTTATTTTTATCTATATCAAGATTTGTGCTTGTATCAAAAAATTTACCACAGTTTTTTAGGTTCTTCCCATCGCAAAGTACGATATTTCTCTCCCGACCGTTCCCTTTTCGTGAATTGAAACAAATTAGACTTCTAAATTCTCTACGACGTCTAGGTGATAAAATATTTTCAGGAACGAGCAAAGCATAATGATTTTTGTCTCTAGTTCCGGTTATTTTTTGATGTCTTGCAATGGATTTATCAAAATTATTTTTATCGACATATATTTTTTCTTGGTATCTTTGATTAATCGGATCCTTACTCTTATGAACCAATGAAATACTTATGGTTTGATACATAATAAATTTTCCATTATTTTTCACAGACAGACGAACCGGTTCGATAATTAATATCCCACTTTTCGCCAATTGTGTAAGCGTTATATCCTTTTGACCCAGCAATATATCTAGAATCATTTCTCCTCGTTGCATAAAAGATATAGAAATTTCTTTTGGGTTTCTCAGTCTAAGCAGGAGACAATATACCTTAATATTATGGATTACTCTTTGATTAAAAAAATCATTACATCTCAATTGAATAAGCAAATGCAAAGAAGGTTTTAGAAAAAAATCGAGTTCTACTTCTGTATTGCTTGTGTATTGCTTGTTCTTTCTATCTTTTTGTATGCCTGATCCCGCATAATATTCTTCAACATAGTTTTGTTGGTTTGAAAGAAATAATCCACGATTCCCTTGGGTTGGAGATTCTTGTTCTGTTTTCGTTCGATTTTCTAATTCAAAAAGAAGTAATTTGATGGGTATGACCCGGAGTTTCATTTTATATGAATTAGAAAGTAGCATAAATTCTGGGAAGAACCAAGGTGCCAAATTTGCTATGGGATCATTTTGTAGTTTTTCATTCATTCCCATCCAATCAAACCTTTTTTTATTGAAGAGGTTTATTTCTTCATGAAGCGTGAGATAAAAACGACTTTTCTTATCAATTTTATCAACTTTTTGATCATGATTAGTCTTTTTATTACTGGTGCTATGGATCCAGGTCTCAATATTGAGCTTCTTTCTAAAACAAAAAGAGAGCGTTTTCCAATCCAAATATTTTCTATCCGGATTTTTTGCCATATCGATAATAGTCTCTTTTACTACATAATTCTGGATAGGGATAATTTCCAGCCCATCAAAAAATTTGTGTTTATCCATGTTGTAATTATAAGAAATCGCTTGATTATTGTTTACTTGGAATGGTGATACATAACTATATGAGTTCTTCTTATCTTCAGAATTTATAGATTTAGATGATAAGAGACCATATTCATAGTGTTTTTTAAAATTGTCTTGTTGATTTGGTAATGTATAATTAGTTTCGTTTTCGTAATGAATTACTTGGTATTTTTCATATGAATATCGTTTGTTTAAATCTTTATTTGGTGTTATCCAACCTTGCTTAATTCTATTGCTCCATTTTTGTGCTACTAATTTAGACCATTGAATCTTAGATAAATTATATTGCTCATCAACCCTTAACCAATTTTTCCATTGATTCCTTCTAGAATTAGTAAGTTTTTTCTGTTTAAATTCGGAACGAAATATTCTTTGTGCTACAAAATAACCCTTTAGCTCATTTTTAAGAAAAAAGGATGTTCCATAATATTGAAAATATTGAAGGATAGATCTCAAGTTAATAACGTGTGTTTTTGATAATTTGTAAAATACATATGCTTGTGACAAAGACAAAGAGGATAAATTCTGTGAATTCTTATTAATCTGACTAATATTAGAAAGTGATTTTCTAAAACTAAAGTTCATTTTTTTTTTTTCAATACTTTCTTGATTTGCTTCAATATTAATATTGTAAATGTATTTATCAACGCTTTTTGTTGTTGATTCAAGAAAAACTTGTGTATTTATCCGAGGAATATTACTAATAAAGATACCTATATATATCCTTTGAAAGAAAAATTTTATAAAAAATTTGGATTTGCGAATTAATCGAGTATTTCTTCTTTTTAACATCTGCCAAAAGCTTTTTGGGGATTCTAATCTTTTAGCATCATGATTTTTTTTGTTAGAACAAATATTTATTTTGGGGGTTAGATATTTTATTTTCTTGGTTTTTCTAATTTTGACGATTTGAGTTATGATTAGGCTTGTTCGATTAGTTAGGCCTTTTATTTTTTTTTCTGTCAGTGAAGAATTTGTCCAATCGATAGATTTAATTTGACTGGATGATTCATAAATAATACTATTACTGATTATCAAATCTTTTTTAGTTTCACTAAACTCATATACTTCTCCCAATCCAACTAATAGGATTGGTTTTTTTTTTGATAGTTCTTTTATTATTCTTTGTATAAAGAGAATGCTTTTGACAATTCTTTTGTTGATTTCTTTTATTTCTGTTGAGACTATTAGAGAGAAATTTGTTCTTTCGTTTAAACTTCTTAGAACCGGAAAACCATTTGTTTTCCGTTTTATAATAATTTTTCCAAGTTCTTTTAAAATGGGTCCAAAAAAGGAGGGTCTCCTTCGAGAAGAGCAAAACGGTAGTTCAGCTTCCTTCCCCCAAACCGTTAAAAAACAAAAATCATATTTGTTACCGTTATTTTTTTTTTTTTCTATATAAACGGAGTCTGGCTTAGATCGGTGCCAAGGTTTCAGGCGAAAAGGAAATAGTATTTTTATTTGAATACCCTCTGTTAACCAGTTTTTCGGAAATTCTTTTTCTGATAATTGAACACCATTATAGGTGCATTTAAGATGTCTTTCCTTCTTCCAATCTTTAAAATCTTCAGACCACTCAGGAAAGTCAAATAATAGTATACGACCAATATTTTTAGCTATTATAAATGAGGGTAGTAGGAGATATTTTCGAAGAATTGATTGTGTTACTAATATTAAACCTCTTAGTACTTGACCCAATAGAATGGTATCCCAAACTTCTGCTATTTCTATACGCGCTTTCTCTTGCATTTTGTCCTTCTCTCTTTTGTCCACTTCTTTTTTTCCCTTTTCTTTTGTACCTTCCCCCGTATAATCCGAAATTTTTAATTCTGTGTTTTTACCTATCCTCTTTATAAAAAAAAATTGCATCCGTTTGGCGATATCAAATGCAAAAAGGAGAGAGTTTTCTATTCTGTCCAAGAAAAGGGAGGAATGTATATTTGCTTGAAACAGTTTGAAAATCGCGATTTTACGTCTTTGAGTACGCATTGAGCCTTTGATTATGTCTCGGCGAAAATCCGATTGTTCAGAATAACGTAGTAAAGTTACTTCCTCTGTTTGATCAGAATTATCAATATCCGGGGTATTCATATCGGAATTATGCTGATTATCATTAAAAATTATTACACGTTTAGCTTTTCTTGAACGAATCTGAGGCTCCTCTGTCAGCCCTTCGTCATTTTCTATTTCTTGTTGTTCTAAATCGTTGATTAATTTGTATGACCATCTAGGTATTTTTTTACTTATTTCTTTTATTCTTACTCCAAGATATTTTTTTCTAATTGTTTGGTCGTTTGTATCAGTTAGAACTGCATTAAATAAAAGTTTCAAAAATTCTGCTTGATC